TCCTTTATCATTTCGTCCAACACGAAGAGTTCCTCCAATTCTATGAATTTTTCTAGAATACTCTTTTCTTGAATATCATTCAAAAAGGTTTCGGGTTGCCTAGTATTCCACCAATTAGTAATCCAAGATTCCAGACTTTTATTAAATGAGAGAGAGATCCACCAGGGCAAAAATACTATAGATGCCAGATATAGAAGGGGAGTGAATGCTTTCTTTTTTGCCATTTTTTTCATCTGTGAATTGTTAATGAACCCACCTCATTCGTCGACTCTATGCGATCTAATATTTCTATCAAGCATGAGTTCTATTACAAGGTATCGAGCCTATGAATCTATTCGCTGTTTTTTATTTGTGATTCAGTGGGTAGTCCTTGAATCTAGAAAGAATACAGAAATAGAATAAGAGTCCACTTCGAATTCGAATGAAGAAATAATCAAAAATATTGTTTTGTTTCCAGATATCTCAATTGGTCAAATTCGAAGCAATTGCCTCCTTTCGATGAATGCCCGAAAGAACCATTTCAAGTAATGAATATTATTCGTATTTCGAGACGAAAGAACTCCCTTTCTATTAAAATATTCAATATTTCGAAAAAATGTCGCTGGCTACTCATAGTCCCGGAATAATTGAGATCAATTTCTGAAGAATATTGTGATCAAAAATGAGTGGCAAAACAAGAGAGAAATTGGATAGTTATTGTTATAAGAAATCCAATTGTTTGGTCATTAAGGAACCCAAAAGAAAGGATAAAAAGAAACGTCGATTGACAAAAGAAAAGAGAGATAATTTACAAGATATGATCTATCTGTATCTAATGTATCAATTCAAAATATTGGACCTAAAATAAAAAGAGAAATTTTTTTTCTTTATTCCGAAATGTTTTGATATATGAGATGAATCCATTATTTCTATTTGTTACTTGTTTTGTTACTGAATTGAGTTGAGTGGATTTCCATAATACACATAAAAGGCCATTTTTGCGGACAAAAACAGTTTTGTTTTATGGCTGTTCCATATACGTCTACTTTGGCTCGAATGAGCGTTCTGAAGAAACTTCAGTTAAGTTATGCTATAGAAAAAGAGGATTTTCCCTCCTGATGAGAAAGCATTTATTCTTCAGTTCATTTCAAAATACTTCAATTGGTACACGCAAGAAATAGGCCAACTCAGCAGCTTTTTGTTCAATTTCTCGTGGAGTCAAATTCTCATCAGTACGAGTCAAGGGAATAGCCCCCTGGCCTTTGATTTCCATATAAAGGACACGACGGGCATAAATACCCTCTTTAACTTCTATTCTGATGGACTGAATATCTTTCATAAGGAATCGAAGGAAGATGCGACGATTTTTTCCAGGAAATCCCCAACGAAAAATACACACTATTCCTTCTTTTCTATCGAATCGATCATAACCACTACCTACATTCCACGCAATTGTGCACCACAAATAGGAGCTAATAAAGAGACCTGCGATCCCATAGAAAGACATCACGATCCCTTGTGGAAAAAAAATGATTTGCTGAGACGGAAATAAAGATATCAAATTCCTACCAAGATAACTCGAAGTTCCAACCAATAAGAATCCTAATGAACCTAAAAAAAGGATAAAGGCCCAGCACAAATTACTTGTTTTTCGAGACCCCGTTATAAGTTCTATCCATATATGTTCTGATCGCCAACTCATACTAGATCCAGTTGCATTTTATTGGAATTGAGAGAATAACCCAAATAAATTTGACTTTACTCTTTGTGTTTCCGAAGTAACTCTCATCAACTAGCACTATTCTGATGTGAACCTTTAGGAGTAATTCATCGAATTGGTTAGATCTAAAATAATAACATCCCCTTCATATGATCCCCTATAGATATCTACACACATTTAGATACATTGACTTTCCATTTCAGACATCCGCCGATCTTGATCTATTTGAAAATAGCTATAATTCATTTACCCATATATCATGTTTCCGCATGCATAAAAGCTCTTTCATTTATGTTCGGAGGAAACCACCCCTTATACCATATTCCACTAAATAGATATCTGTGTTATGATTCAAGTCTAAGTCTTGAAAAAAAAATGGATGGTCCCATTGGATCTAAAAAATCTTGTTTTTTTGAATAGGAAGAGATAAAGAAGCCATTGCCATTGCCGGAACTACTAGGCCTACTAAAGGCACCAAAACAGAGGGTAAGTCGAAATTTATCATAGAATGGGTACCTCGATTTTGTTATTCTTATATTTATATTGTTATAAAGATATCTTATAATAATTATAATTAGTAAGTATATAATTAATAATTAATTAGAATTCGTAATTCGAATTCGTATATAATTATACTATAAGTGAGTATATATAATAATTGAGTATATAATAAGTGCAAGGAATGTAGAACTAAATAAATGGACTTATTCATTTCATTTTTCTACATGAAATATATGTATGATAATCCATTTATTATTCTTCTTCTTGTCTTATAATTTAAAAGAAAGAGTTTCTTACAAA